CTTTAACGGGATAAGAAAAAAGAGAGGATCGACGAACCTGAGAGAGGGATCCAGAATCTGAGGAAGCGACTGGAAGGGAAGCTACTGGGCTAGACTGCTGATCTTCTGGAGTAGTCTTACCCTGGGAAACTCAGTGTAATCGACACCGAGAATAAACATGCTGTGCCGGGTGACTGGAATCCTCTGAGGTCAGCTGAACAGGCTGACAATCGGCAGAAGATGTTGGGCAAGGCTGCTGGCCTGAAGAGTGAGGCTGATCCGTAACATCAACTGCAGAAGAATGAGGTTCGAGTTGATGAACAGGAGAAGGCCGCAATACATCTCCATCACCATTCTCCCCCGGGGCTGATTAATTAGGTTAAGGAAAATATGAGGCGACCTCATTAAAGAGAACATTCAAGGATACATCGAGTCTCTTGGATTTCACGTCATAGCATCTATACCCGGACTAAGCATATCCAAGAAAGACACAAGTGGTTTCCTTGGGGACAATTTTTCTCTTAATTGCGCAGGAATATGAACAAAACACGTGCATCCAAACACTCGAAAATGCCTATAGGATGGACCCAGTAAGAAGTTCGTGAGGTGTCGCTGCAGCTTATTCCCTCTCTCTTTCCCCCCCAAAAAAAAAGGAGAGAGATGTCCCGTCCCTTCTTTATGCACATCCATATACATAGCCAGACACAAAGGTGTACAATCCGGTCAAAATCTGCGGTTCTTTAAGTTCATTCACTGTAGGTTCTCTTACTTGCTCTAGTGGCTGGCAAACGCCAACCGAGAGGGGAGAACGAATGGCTCAGGAATCGACTGGTTCCGAGCGGACTCGTGGAGCTGCTGCTTGGATTATCGTAGAATAAGAGGAGCCATCTTAGGAAATGACTTAACTTAAAAGACAGATGCCGCCGCTGCGAGGCGAGGGAGTAACTTGTCTGGTCTTGCGGTACACTCACTCCCGTTACGAGAATGAAATGACGCCCCAGCTCGACTCGAGACCTTCACTCCTTACAACTCGCACCAATAGCGGCGGCCGGAGATTGATTGAAAAGGCAGCCCAGCCAGCCCGCCCCTTTACCTTTAGTGATTGTGATCAAGAGCACACACTGGACCTGACCCACTAATCATCATCTCATCTGGCGCGAAGCAAAAAGAAGGGGGGACCCTTCCTTCCCAGCCCAGCCGCCCCCCCGCCTACCTACTCGTGCTCGTAGCTCGATCGGAGGTCAAGAGTGTGGTCCGGCGGAAAAACAGAAGTCGTCCGTATCAAGTGATACGTGAATTGCTCAGTAGTGCTTCGCCACTACTGTAGCTGGCGGAAATAGCTTAATGGTAGAGCATAGCCTTGCCAAGGCTGAGGTTGAGGGTTCAAGTCCCTCCTTCCGCTCCTGGCTTCGTCGTTTAGTGGTAACGAGTGGAGTGCATAAGCCCCTTTAGAGATAGGAAAAACCTTGTATAGGGTTCCAAACCTATCTTACTAATAATAAGTAATAAGAAAGGGGCAAGCCAAAACCTACTCCTAACAAGTTGCGGAGTTCGGCTTTTCAGCCGTTGCGCGCTAGCGCGCTTCTCTTTTTCAGCAGGCTTCTTCAAATATCCCATAAAAAAAGTAGGGGTTCTAACTAGAAGTAGCTAGCTAGCGCGCTAGCGTTTTCCCTTACTAGTAAAGGGGCTGCTAGTTGTAGCGCGCAGTGTACTAGTGAATAGGAAAAGCGGATTGAGATTACTAATGACGGATGGAGGTTGAGGATAGAACAGAACATGTTCGGTGCCTCGCCCTTGTCTCCTTCGCCGGAGACTGCAAATGATGGGAATCCTATCGATAAAGAAGAGGCATCGCCTCTCGATCCAATCCGTCTTCCCTGGCCTACCCAACACACTGAAGATACGAAATAAACCTCCCGCCATAGAGAAGAGATCTAAAGTCTGGGTCCCCTCGATCACCCTTCCCTTTCACCTGAACTGGTCGAGAGAGATGAACCCGCACCACATTTTATAACCTTCGAACTGAAACCCCCAACTAGAGATGGAATTCCAGAACCTAAACAACTCAGTTGAGAGCTTCGTGACCGGTGAAAGGGAAGGTCCACCAATGATTGATAGGCCATTCCCCCCCTGTCTCTTGATCCCTCATTCCACTAATCCGTTGTTACTGATTCATTCAAGGCATAGACTCCCCACTTCTTTGTCTTATTAGCGCAGGTGTTCGAACCGCTGAACTTCAGACTCGAGTTGAGAAAGAAAAGAGGGCTAGGCCCAGGAGAGGAGGGCTCTCAGGGACTGGGGAAGACGGGTGGATTATAGAGCTAGGGGCGGATCGAAGGTTTGTCCATTGGGATTGGGCATGGACGAGCCTCGACTGGGCTTTTCAAAAATGACAAAATCAAAACGTCTCCCATCGCTTCATTAACCGGTGTAGGATGAAAGATCAGGTCCAGGATTCGAGTCAAATCGACCTTCCCTCTCATCTCAGGGTCAGGCAAGGAATGAAAGAAAATGTTCGTTGTTCAATATCTCGGCTGCTCAAGAAGTTGGATTAGCTGCTCCTCCGACCGGGAGTCGATTCTAGGGGAAGGGCAGAGCCTCACCTTGCAGTAGGAAGGTGTTCGTTGCTGGGACGGGTTCAAACTGGACTGAAGGGAGGAGGAATGCAATACTCCGATCTTACTGGGGATTCATCACAGGCTAGGGCTTTCGAATCAAAGCATGGGCATCTGCAACTAAGAGGGAGCAGTAGATCGTCGATTGAAGAGCCAGGTCAGTAAACTTCTATTGGGACTTCTATTGATTCGACTAGAGGGACTCCTAGCAGCAAACTTGTATGAAGGGGCCCCGCTGGAAATGCAGGAGCCGCCAGCCGGATCGACCAATAAATGATAGGCCAAAGGGATGGGCTCATTCTACTAATCAGAGATCCCTGGCCCTACCTAAGACAGAGATGTCCCGGGATTAGTTGATCGTAAAGCTCAGGCAGGAGTAGGACATTCCATAAAAATCTTTCTGATCCGCTAGCTGGTGGTCCTCTCAAATCCCATTTTTTCATCGGGTTCATTCTAAGGTTCCTTATTCCGGTTGTAAAGCGGAAGAAGAGGGAGAATGGGCACAGCCCCACCAGCAGCTCGCGTTTTCGACCCAATTGAAAATGAAACAAGAATCTGTGTTCACTATCTATGGAGTGGAGTGACTATCCTTAATCTCCTCTTCCCTATCTCCCCCTTTTTTTTCCTTTCTCGCCGGCAGGAGAATCCATTTCTTTTCTTGTATTGTTTATTATGATTGATCTGTAGTTCAAGGGCACTCTTCCTAATCCGAGTTTGAGATGAAATAAGACCCAGACGTAGAGTCCCGTCGGCCGGGAAGGGATTTTTTCTATTGATTTTGGACTTCCTTCTGGCCTTACCTTTAAATAAGGGGTTCTTCTCTTTCCCCACGAGGGAAAGCCCTTTCCAGATGGAGTAGTGCATCTCTGTCTTGAAAGCCTGCCCTACAGATAGGAACTCCTATCTCTACTGCCTATCCAACCCGAAGACTCTTATTCGTGGTGGAGTGCTTCGAATAGGATCCGATCCCATCCCAGCAGTCAAACTTCTTCCTGACCCGGCTTACCTGCCTCTGAAGCTGGAATGCCTTTCTATTTATGGAGGAGGCTACCCGAGGAATCGAAAAGTTTGAAGTGGGATGTGGAATGTGATTGGTGATGGATGGTGGTTATGGTTATGAAATCTGTTCTGCATCAGATGATGAGCCCATGCGAAAACTTTCTCTTTTATTGGCGCTCGATAGGTAGGCTATTAGATTGAGTCGAAAGCCTACCAACGCATAAAGGTTCCGATTCGAGCGAAAGCCCGAACGGGGGAGGCGAGAACATCTTGATCGAAAGCTCCACTGTTCTGAATAGTGAGAAAGAGTTTTCAAAATTCGATCAAATCGATCGAGAATCTCATCATCTGTTAGGTGGGCCAACCCACCGACCGAGTTGGGCTGGGCGTCCATGTCACAGAACCTTTATTTTAGCCAAGAATCCCATTATTGATCGAATCGGGGCAATTCATTGGCAAATGAAAAATCTACCGTTTTAACACTCAGAAAAAAAACCTAAAAAAGAAGAAGAGTCATTAAGACAAGAGCTAGGTAAGCAAGCAAGAAGGAGAGGCTAGAAAAGGCGAGGCAAGGGGCTCTCCATCTCTAGGAAGATTGTGTCCAGGATCTGATAATCTAAGCCTTGCTTCTTCTGGTCGGCTCGTATTAGCCTGTGCTTTATTACATTACAGGTAGTCATTCCATTCCCCCCGTTCCTTTAGTCTTTTTAACGGTACTTGAATCTTAAGTCGCGGTCATGTCTCGCCTCCCCCCAGTATAGTAACCGGTTCCATCTTTCCTCCTCATTTCATCAGTTCCAGGCTCTCATTCCTCTCCCTATGGTCGAGCGTCTTCAAACCTGCTCATCCATCTTCATTCCAAAGGCGAACATCTCCATTGAGTGACTTTTGCTATGGTTTACAGTCAAGAGTTCTTAACCAACCCTTTCTCGCCGAGCTTTATAAAGCTTTAAGAGAGAATAGGGAGTAAGGGGGGACCTTCGCTTCATTAGAAATTGGACCCGGACCTTCTTTCTTCTCCTGCGGAGCCCTGAGAAAGTCACCGGCGGCGGGTTAGTACAGTTTTCCTGCTGCTGATTTGGCCCTGCGCTGATTCAGGAGCTTCTTCTTTGGTCTAGGATTCTAAATAATAATCAAATCAAAAGAAGCGGCTGGGCGAGAACAAGAAGCGGTCGTCGTCCGGCGGCCGGTAGCTCTACTAAGCGAAGAACCGCTCGCTGCCTTTTCTTCGCGAATAAGATGTGCGGGTAGCCTAGGAGAAGAGAAGCAAGCTACCTTCGCCTACCTCCCCGTTCTTACCGTCCAAAACGGACCGTATGGAGTATAGCCAAGTGGTAAGGCATCGGTTTTTGGTACCGGCATGCAAAGGTTCGAATCCTTTTACTCCAGATTATGAACACCCGATCGGATCTGTCAAGAACGAGCTGACGACTACAGGGGAAGCGGCTGACTGCAGTCCCTGAGCCCAGCTTGTAGCAAGTTTGACTTTGCTAAGAGAAGAGAGAGAAGGGAAAGACAGACGGCAGAAAGCAATCCCTTCCAACCAGCCAACCCGCGGAGTTGAACACAAGACTGACTTCGGCCAGGTTCTTCTATCAGCCCTTGCTTAACTTCTTGTTCCGTAAACCGGTCGATGGTTGATCTGATCGGACCCCGGACACGCGAGAGCCCAGCCCGGGAGGAATGCATGGTTCCCTGGCGCTTCATGGGACGGGCGTTCGCAGTCCCCCTCCCTCTAATCTAACCTTACCTCGCTCGCCCAGGCCTGCCGGCACAATAAGAGAATGAGGGAGCTAATCTGCTTGCTTGTGCAGGCGAGGACCGCTCGGCTAGGGCGCGCCAGAGGAGCTTCGAGTGACTTGATTCTTTGCTCTTCGACAGCCCTAATAAGTCACTCGAAGCTCTGCCCTTTGCTTTGCCCCGTGCTGTCTTCCTCCAGTTGCCCCCACCCAATAGGCCGAAAAAGGTTGCAATCAATTGCCCTTCCCGTTCTCATCAAACAAAAGACTACCATACACGCCTTTTGCCGGCAAACTACCCTCGCCTACCTCATCTATAGGCATTTCTATCCGCCCGCGTGCGAGATCAGATCGACTACTCTACTACCATCATGCCGAAGGTCTTTTCTTCAATAGGGACGGATAATGAATAGCTTCTTCATAATCTTAGAGGCCCTGCAGCCGCACCGCATCATTCAATTGCTCTGTCATAAAGAAGGGGAAGGAAAGCATTTTTTTATTAATCGCCTGAACCTGCCTTTCTTTCTTTGCCAGGAGAGGTGGCCCAATCACTAATAGATCTCTCAACGAGAGCCTCATTCTGTCTAGAGGAAATTGCTTCGGTGGATCCAGTTGATTAAGTCGTAGTGTCCGTCGATACCCACCTGCTTGGAGTGCGGGTAAGGGCTCACCTGTTGATTGTGTCGTTGCATGCTTTTTGGTAGAGCCCCCACCTCCCACGGCTACAGCCAGCACCAGGATGGTGCCTATACCTTTATAGGCACCAGTTCATTCATTCAATGAAGCTGCAGTCGGTTCTGATGATTATGCCGTTGATTCGGTAGATGAGTCAGTCGGTTCGGAAGTAGGTTCAGCGATAGATGTAGTCGATGGGGTACTGTACGCTTAATTAGCGGGGGCTGTTCGCGCTCTTGCTTGCTACCGTATTCATCTTTTCTCACCCATTCCCTTCCTTTTATATTATAGAGGAGGGGCGCAACTTCTTCGTACTTGGAATCTATATTAACCCTCTCTTCCCACCTACCAGCTACAGATTATTCAGATTTTGGCCGTCATGCTTACGTTGAGGCAGAAACTCTACGCTTCGCACCGACTCAAGAAGAAGCTTTTAATCGACAAGAAAAGATTTGAGAGCTTCGATCGGAAGCCTTACTACATCTATGGTACATCCCGTCGGCCTTTGCTATTCTTTATGTCGATTTTTTTGATTTTCTTCCCTCAAAGATGGGGCTTAGAGCACCAACCGAGGCCAATACAAGGAACTCACATTTAGGTTTGTTAGTAATAGGCGTAAAGAGGCGGGCACCTCAAATAGATTTTGCGGTTTTGGAACCCGCCTGCGACTCTCTTTGCACTCTTCATTCGGGTAAGCCATACCAACTCTTTTTCAAAAGGGGAGGGCCGCTCGCATTTTTGTTGGGCGATGTGGCTTTCTCCCCGCATTTTGGACTATGATCCATTGACAAAATAGTACTGACCCAAGGGCCAGTAATTCGCTTCAAAGCTCTAGGACCGGAGTCGGAGATCGCTCCCCGGTACCACCTCCAAATTATCCGCCGAGTTCAAGCATAGCAGATTGGGGGAAGAGGAGAGGTATTAATTACTCATCTTGCTTCAAGATGCACCTATAAAGACGGATAAGTAGCTCGACCAGTGAAGATCTCCCAGCCTTTAAGAGATAGGGGGTGGATGGCATCAGGAGGAAAGGCGGAGAGGGTTAACTAGAAGGAATGGCTGGTCAAAAAAAGGTATAAGAAAGCTATCTGGCATTGGGTCTCTCGTATCCCCAATAAGCCGATCATGAGCCCGGGTGATGAAACAGCAGGAAAGAATAGGCCAACTCGTTCGTACTTTTTTTTTATAAAGGTGATTAAAGGGCTTCTCCTAACTCATCTCTTCCAACCACGGCGAGGGAGCTATCACAGAAGGAAAGCCTCTCAATAGGAGATCCGTCTCTTATCCATTGGAGGAAATCAATGCCAGGGGAAACGATAGGGGGTCGGCCAATAATGATATTAAACATACGGGCTTTGCTAATCTTTAGATGCTCATTTCGACCGAAGCAGGATCAGTCGATTACCACTTCGAACTGCTACCGGAACCCCCCTTCCTGGGCTTTCATCCTCGGGCAGCATTTCGACGCTGCCTTATTTTCATCCGGGACTTGGCTGGTACAAAATGTACGGTTATGCTTCGATGAAGCCTTATTTCGACATCGACATATAGGGGTCCTTGGATGGTAGTTCAATGCTACCGCCTGGGTGGGATAACCTCGGGGAAAGCAGCTGATCATTGACTTTCATTCCCTTATTTCCATGCCTTTCACCCCTCCTCGCATCCAGAGGAGTTGAACCTACTAAGGTCCTCTCTAGGCACCGATCAATATCCGGGATTCGATTCAAGTTAGGAAGGCAGTAGCTCTCCCAAGAGTTCAATCTTAAGGTCGGTACCTATAAGGAGTGAGAGGCTTCAAGCAGATGAGAGAAGTAGATCCTAGGCGCCCATCTCTGGGTTAATCGGGGGAATCTTCATCGGGTATTTCAATCCCTTTCATAGATTCCTCATCTGGCATTTATCTCATTCCTACCTTGCCCTCCAATCCGATATGTCCTTTCAAGTGGCTAGATATCCTCTCCTTTAAAGTATTGAATCCCTAGAATCACAACTCGGGGTAGAAAGTCGAAATATGGGTGCTCAAAGCCTGCCTTCACTAAAGAAAAAAAGACGATCAGACGATAACTTATCGTCTTCATTAGAATTCTGGCTTATATTATATACACCGCTAAAAGATTGAATTCCGAACGATTAGGTTAGAGCAGGGTGGCTTACGTAATCTTGTAGGTAGCCACACTCAATCAGGTCTTGAATCTGATGCCTCAGGGCCTTGCACCCTTTTGTCTCGTGACCATGGGACTTGTGAAAATCGCAGTACTTGGTCGGGTTTCGGCTGCCATCGCCGGGCTCAGGTCCCAACGGCCTTGGCCATCGAACGTACTGATCATTCTTGATACGAGCGAGGATTCGCTCTATGGAAGTCTTGAGGGGATTGAACTGCCTCTTCTTTGGGTAGAACTTCTTTGGACCGCTATCCGAGGAAACCTGAAATTCTTCTTTCCAGAGCTCTACCCTACGCTCTCCTTTTTTGGCTGAGGAGGCTTGGTCACCTTTTCTATGATATGCTTCTTCTCCGGGATGAAATCCTTCATCCTTTCACCTTTTTCAGATATCCTATTACTATTAGGGAGACCTTGAATTAAGGATAAGTAAGCCAGGACGCTACTAAGCGAAGCGACTTCATCCTAGTTCTTATTCTCTTCTATGCATTTATATTAAGAATACCCGCTGGGGGTTAGGGGGGATCAAAGCAAGGAAAGGAGATCCGATTTGGTATGAACTAACCGGAGCGAGCAAGCAAGGCAAGCTATTTCATTCGAGTAGTCTTTCAAAACAAAAGTCAGAAATAGACGAAAGACAGCCCGAAGCAATGAAGGAAGAGCGAGCCTTCCGACATGGATAAGACCAGCAAGCTATAACTTAAAGCTCTTTATTCTATTCTAGTTGTTCTGATCCGGTGGGCAAGAAGGTTTTGTTAGGCGTTGTAGAGTTGTGTTTAGTGAGAAGGGTGAAACTAGCAATTTCATAACGGCAGTTCCTATAAATCAAAAATCCTCCTATTCCGTTAACTCGGAAAAAGGTCCAGTTGCTCGAGATTAGAGAGATTCTCCGTTGTTTAATGGGAACTGCGTGGGAGAGTGGTACGCGCAAGGTCTCGCTCTTCTTTCTAGGAGCGCTCCTTTTCAAAGTCCTTTTGGCTCAATTGGGTATGCGAAGCTCAATATCTATAGTCCGGGGCGTTTCCGATCAAATCTTATCTGTGGGGCCGATAGTAGTACTTTTTCGCTTATTCTTTATCTTTCTGGGCGAGGGCACCTCTTTTCAAGTCTCAAGGTTTGGACCAATCGCAATTCATCACCATTTTGCCTCTTTCTAATGGATGACTGGCTATTATATAAGTGACTGGTGCACGATCGACTTTGCACGCTCCATCCTTCGGCCTTTCGCCTATCGGCTTGGCAGGCAAGCTACCTTGATCCGTCTTTGGCTTCGATTCGTTATGCTCAGCAGCTCCAACAAGCCCTAAAGTATCTTGCCGCCTAAAACTCTGCCAAGAAAGCGCTGCTTTACGTTTGATCCTATGTGCCCAGAGAATGCTATGCGTTCTCCACTTTCGGACCTCGCAAAGAGAGAACGTGTTTTTTCCTCTGACTTTATCTCTCATTCGCGGAGCGAAGAAAGCGGGCTTTGCCCCAGCTACCGCTATCCTTGGGAAACCACAAGAGCTACCGAAGGAAAGGGATGCAGTCTCTCCCTTGGCCTTTGGAGAGGAGAAGGCAGAGAAGAAGACGTCCTTCGCGCAAGTTTTTTTTCTTCCTGCGCCCTTACTAGTAAAGGGGCTCTTCGACCAAGGAGGCATTCTGGTAGGAAGGCCGACCACTACATAAGCCGCCATTGGTCCAGGAGAGAAGCAAACTACCTTTCTTTGATCCACCTTCCGGGACAGGGAAGAGAACGAAAATAGGCCGCGGATGGTGGTCGTGGTAGGTTCGAGGATCTTACGCGGCGGAGCGAACTCTTCTATCGTGTTGCATTTCCTCTGGCGGCGTAGCTGCACCCCCTCGATCCATCGTACTGGAGCGATCCGAGAAGAACGATTAGGGTCATATTCTATCCTTTCTACAATGCCAATAGACGAAGTGCTTCGTTTCAGATCAATTCTTCGCTGCAATCGCTTCGATCCACCCCCTCGATGAAAAATCGTAATACGCCCTGAGGAATTCCTACCAGCAGACTTCCCTGTACTCAAAGTGAATTGTCTAAGTGCTCTCCCCTCTTGGCTTTGTCTCATTGTCTATCTCATAATCATTCGATTCCGTACGAATTAGCTCCTACTCCTCCTCCTTCTCCTCCTTCATCGTCGTTAGTCCTTCGCAAGTGCGCTCCGCGAGCACTGTACATCTTTCTTAGATGAGAACACGCAGACGCAGCAGTGCCTCAACTAATAAAATAAGCCTAATAAGCCGAGTGAAACAATAAAAGCAAGCGTGCTCGTATTATACGTTAGACGATGCCACCTCCCACTTGACTTTAGTTCGCCCGGCATAGCCGCATTTCAACCAACCAACTAACTTGCCTCTCCGGGGATGAGAACCCATGATTTGATCTGCTAGCTTGAACGCCTGGATCATGCCGAGAAGGTGAAAAAAAGACTGTCGGAACCGATCGGAGGAGTATTTCAGAGTCCATCCCCGCCTTTATTAAGAAAGAATAGATATAGATATAAAGGCACGGCAGCGATAGATGCCGTGATGACGCAGTTGAGTGTTCATTCGATCCACCACCCGAGGCCAGGCCGATCAAACCTATTCGTTTTTGGGTTCGATCCAGCAAGTGATCCATAAGCACCAGTAGAAGCAAAAGCATATCCAGAAGCTGATACCAACAGCAGTATAGAAAGACCCCCGAAAATAGAAAAAGAGGCATATCTGCCGATGATAACGAGAGCAGTACCGATAGCACCAATAGCATCCCTTCCAGTTCCCTTTACTAGTAAGGGGAGCCATCACCAGGACCGATGATCCAACCCCATACCAAGATGCCTTTATGATGATGGGCGTGATCCATAGCCGATGTTGGCTAGAAGCAGTATCAGTTGAAGCTATGGAGCACCCCTTCAAGTTTCAGATCGATATTGAGTTCCATATCCTGTTACAGATACTCCAGATGTAGAGACAGATCCAAAGCCATTTGATCGAGATCGAGTAGGTATAGCAGATTCATTTAGAGATCGGAACCCCGTTCCGGGTACACCCATTTTAGTAACAACTGCCCCTAAGCCGGTAGGTCTCGTTCAAAAGCCACTTTAGTTGATGTGTCCCAATCAATGTGCTCGGTGATGATGTTGTCATCGCTGATGCGCAAGTTGCTGAAGTTGATTTTCAGTCTTTTCAACAATTAGGAGTTCCAATTTCAACTCAAAAATCTCTTCTTTCTTACACTGGTGCATTTGAGTTTGCTAAGCGTTTTTGCGTCAAGGGTGGACGCGTGGATTTATCCGCCATGTCGGCTCGTAGTTTGCTTGCTTACCATCATCCATATATGGTCTGATGGCTATATGTAAAAAAAAATATCCATTCATTACGAAGGTTCTCTACCTTAGTAAGGATAGGTGGTGGAGGTTATAAGGTCCTTGCCAAACTCAGTCATACAAGATCTCGTCACTTTGAGCGGGTTCTTGCTATGTACACCAAGCCCCGGGGTCACAATGACTATCCATTAGAATTGTGGCTTGGCAGAGTGAGCTTTCGCTTCCTTATCTTCGAGGTTTCATTATCTCCTTTCTTCTTAAAGAGATGAAACCTTCCTTCGGATTTCAAGTAAAGGTAGCTCCTGATGAATTCTTTCCAACAGAAAGAGTCCGGGACTTCCTTGAGCGGTCTTTGCTCAGGAACTGGATGAAGGATTGGCTTCGGTACGTCCATTGGTACTGGAGTGTCGCGAATTCATCGGATGTTTCCTTAAGTGACTTCTTTTCTGCATCAGTCTATGAGAAAGAGGAGGATCAGACGCGAACCGAGCGAGCTCATTCGCTTTTGTCTTCTCTGGAAGATCTATGATTTGGTAGCAGAGAAGGGTGTAGCTTGGAGCCCGCCATGTCTTCAAGAACACCTCCCTGGATTTCGGGGATGGAGGAGTCTCTTGCATGGATTTCTTAGTCGAGCCTGATGGTTTAACCCGCTTGGAAAGGAATCATCGAATATAAGACTTTAGGCGCACCTGGGGAAGGACTAACCTTAATATACGCAATTAATAAACGATACCGAATTAACTGATAAAGAGACGAAACTAACAACTGCCGTAATGAACCTAAACTAAAGACGGAAAGAGTCACTCACTAAATACCTATTTATTAAAGATAAAAAAGGCTGAGTTAGTCCTAAAGCCGAAAGACGAAGGCTGAAGCAACTAAGTGTAAAGAGGACGAAGGACGAAAGCCAAAGGCGAGGAAAGAAGAAGACTAACTAGATATGTCTATAGTATCACAGCTGTAAGACCTAAGGCCGAAGCAAGGATAGCTTATAAAGAAAGAAAAAAGAAACTAGAGACATAAAGAATAAGACTCCTAATAAGGAAAGGAATTCGGTAAGGAAGGGAAACTAAGGCAGCTAAGCCACTAGTACGAAGGAGCAAGCGGAAGCCCCCGTTCTATCCACTAACCATGTAAAAAAATGATGGGTGGAATGGCGCGGCGGTGTAGGAACCGGTCGGATTCGAACCGACGAATAGAAGTTTTGCAGACTCATGCCTTAGCCACTTGGCTACGGTTCCCTATCAATTCCATGTCTTTCCCCCTTGTCCGACTTTGCTTCACAGGGTGAGACCAGGAATAACAGATGCCGGAATGCTTTGGTTGGGGGGAAGGGCACAACATAGGTGGAGATGGATTTTCATAAATACTATCTAAACCTTGAGAATCTAAGAGTTCCCCCTACCTTCACCTTTTCGTTTCCGTGGCGACAGTATAAAGAAAGAAGCATTTAGGGATTTGTTGATGATCCATGATTACAAAGTTGATCAAGCCTCTGAAACCGGACTCTTTCTTCCCTCTCGATTCCATCCATATTCCGCCGGAAATCTGAATGATCTAGAATTCCTTTCCAATTCCGTATATCAGGGACATCGGGAAAGAAGAGATAAAGCACCCCGCTTACTTTTTCTCTCCAGAAAAAAAGCTTTTTGTGCTCTGCTCTGTCCTTCACTCCAAGACGTGTATCATCCTTTCCTTTAGAGTTTGAATTAATATTAATTAGGCTGACCCGGCGGGGGACAAAGAGAGTATAGTCAGTCAAATGTAGTTTTAGTTAATTCCTCGATTACTTACTAAAAATTTTTTATATAATAATATTGTTTGATTTTTTTTTTTAATAAAATAGAATCATTTGATTTGAAAATGGGTGAAAATCTATGTATTTCACTGAGGGTTTAAAGCCCTACCCTATATATACATGTAAAAAAACATAAAAAAAAGGAAAGTTCTATATACAGCAAGACTTACTTACTATATACAGTACAGAAGATACAGAATAAATATGCTTAACACCCCCCTCAAACTCAAGATGCCTCAAGGGATAACATGTGGAGTTTGGATACTAAGTATCGGAATCGCACAGTGGTGTGGGACTTCGTAAGAAGATCCGCGATCTGAAGCTCTGAGGAAATGTATGGCATTGAACCTAAAGTGATGGCGAACGAAGTGCCCTAAGTAAGGCAATTTCGATATCTTTTGTTCGCTCATGAAAGACATCATTGTGTGCTATTTGGATAGCACTCTTGTTGTCAAAAAAGAGAATAGTAGGCCCAGAAAAAGTGACTCCCATATCTTTAAGTAACCATCGCAACAACAAAATAATCTCTGATGTAGTATCAGCAAGAGCCCTTTCCTCGGCTTCTGCACTAGAGCGAGCCTCTCTCTTTCTTGCTCTTCCAAGATAGTTGAGAGTCACCGAAGAAAACGCAAAAGCCAGTAGTGGAGCGACGATCTGTAACATTACCAGCATTAATACCTTACTTCAGCTTTAAGAGGTAGGGGTTGCCAAGCTTGACTAATAGAATAGGGGTAGGCAGTAATGGCAAGGTTTCCAGAAGAGTCCAGCTTTTATATATCTCAAAATACGTTTAGCAACTACTAAATGAGGGACCCGAGGAGACTTCATAAACTTGTCTACAAGTCCAACAGCAAACGAAATCTCTGGGCGAGTCAGAGTGAAGTACTGGAGACCACTCACCATACATACTCCCATAGGCCGATGGATCTGATAGCAACTCACCATCATTTTAAGAAAAAAGACAGGATCAAGTACGAAGGCTATTCAGTGAGTTTACACGGAAGCAAGCAAATAACTGATAGTTGTCTGTGCCCAAGGTCAGATTATCGACATCGGTATTGTCAAAATCGGGTAGCAAGAAGATGCATTGGCTGATAACATATCCATCGCGCTTTCCAGGTCCGTCCGGACTAGACCGTAGCAAGCTTCCTATTGGCCTGTCACCTATCATCCCCCTCCTGGTTAGAGTAGTTAGACAGAGACTCGCTCTTTTCGTCCACTTTACCAGAAGAATAGTTGTCTTCCTCATGTCGACCAGGAGTCGGTTAACTAGTCATCGGTCTTTGGCACCACAGAAAGTCGATCCTCGCTGGCATTTGTTGCTTAATAACGCAACGCCTTCGTTCCTCTTTCCCTGAACTAGAAGAGGGCCGGCTTCTCTCCCTTTCTTGTGCCATAGGATTTCTTGGTCTACGACCTCCGCCTCCAACGCAAAAGGAGGATCGAAGCTATACGGCTTAGACTATCACTTAATAATACCAACCAACCCGGCAAAAGTAGATCGGAAGTTTCCTGTTTGACAAAGGCAGCCTTGGCTAAGTAGAAGGCATGGAACTAGTGATTCCCTTGCGATCTTGTCTTCCGACTATAGAAGGATCAGCGCACGGATGAGGCTTTCTGACTCGCGGAAATAGGCTAATGCTATGCCTAAAAGTAAGCATTGGATGAATGCCCGGGCCTTGAGATTACTTACTTTCTTGTAAGAACAGGCTTAAGCTTATACGCAGTAGCTAAGCGCTAAGAAGCTATTGGGTATATGCTTAACACATGCTAGTTGGACTCTTTTTTTGATCATTCACCTAGCCAATCTAATCATACGAAAAGACTGACTTTCTGGTCTTGACTGCCTACTTAAATTATAAGGATTGGTTGTTTAAGTGAGTGTGAAGTGCGGGCTCCGAAGGTTACTATGGCTTCGCATGGCCCCCCGAATTCTGTGTCTGGCTATCAGTATCTAACGTAGTAGCCTTAGCCCCTTCTGAGTATAGGCATGAGTTTTCGCCAAACTAAGATACTTCGATCAGTTCAAGGTTACTATGGCTTCGCGCGGTGCTTCCTTATGGTTAAGAATTACGTGACGAATTGATCAAGCTTTTGCATGTAGATAAGAGACGTCAAACTTCATTCTTTTGGGGTGGGAATAAAAGGCAATGCCCCGTCTTGATAAATCAATTACGGGAGTTTATCCTACATAAAAATTAACATCTTTATGTAGGTCAGGCGGATAATTGAACCGCCTCAACTAATAGGTTAGGACCACCCGCCCAGATTGATTTAGAGGCGGAGAATGCATAAAGATGAGCCTCTATTGTGAATATACGCCCGATCTTCCCTGACTTCAATGGATATTTTATCTAAAACTAAAGCCTACTAGAATGCGACGCGGTGATGGGACTCTTTCTTCCTTTCCTCTACCTATGTGGCGTGCCTGCCCCTACCCGTTGCTGGGTAAACAAGGGAAAGAGGTTATGGGTCAACGAGGTAAACAGATTTCTGGTTCTGGGTCACCTAGATAAGCAATTTGATTTTGAACCGAGCGAAGAAGGTGCTGGACGAGGTAGTGCTGGTATCTTCCCTATCTCTCCAATAGGCTCTTTTGTTGCTGTCTATACTTCTGTTAAATATAGCATAAACTTGGTCCATTAGATCCTGAGAATGAGCTTGCTCTCTAACAAGAAAGGATGCCTAGGCCTTTGCCCTTGTAGCCTGTGCCTCTGCTGCCGGGTCTTGATCTAGCACGGGTACTCAAAATGGAATTGGCACTGGAACTTCAATTGCTTCTGCTCCTGCTTTCACCCTGCCAACAACCGGATCTCCTACGGGGCCCTAAACCTCCGTTTTTACTTGGTCAACTAGCTGCTTTTGATCTCCCTCTCCGCCAGTACTTTCCTCTCTGGGGAACCAATCTGATCCGTCTCAAAATATATCTCCTGGTGGTGACGGGCGATGAACCAGGAACGAAGTCCAATCCATCTTCTGAACCAACTAGTTAATCGGTACATAATGTAATCGATTCATCGGCGAAGAAAAGCCCAACTCCTCGATCAATTGTTATATTTGTTTTTTAGTCCCGTACCCGTAAGCTGGGCGATGACTCCACTGTTAGCCAGCGAGCCTTCATGTTAGCACTCTCAGGAAAGAAAGCCATCGGTACAACAATTGAAAAGGCAACACGCAGGAATAGGCTCTCCCCATTCCCTGATTTCATCCCAAGCGGCAGAGACAGACAGCTGGCCAGGCCAGATGGGGAGTCCGCCCAATAAATCACATCTGGTGACAGAGAGGGCGAGAGCACAATCAGCTTGGTGGCTTCTAGCTGCTGGACAATAAGGGGATGAAGGTCGTTTGGGATCAGCCAGCGTCGTCACTCATCAATTAGCTCCGAGACCCTGGCTTAAATGCTGAAATGGAGGCAAAATGTCCGCTATTGCTTCTGAACCCAGCCAGACATCAAACCATAAACGCACCTATTTTCCATCACCAATTAACCTAACCATTTATAACCCAACTGTATGTAAGTAGCCAGCTGCCTCATCTTCCTCCATAGACAAGATCTATTTTGAGAGAGGTGAGGATACCATAGAGGAAACCTTCTAAAGTAGCGATGCTTCATCCACCGGGCCAAAAGCGTAGATCCCGATTGAGCTCGCCAAGTCAACTTTATTTAACAGACAAGCGTCATTAAGATCCTGCATTTTGCACAATCCAAGGCCACCTTCAGATTTAGGCTTGCAAACGGAGTCCCAATTGACCAAATTGGCTTTTTGTTTTGCTTCACTTGCCGACCAAAGGAAATTCCTCATCAGTTTGTCCAGCTCTTTGAGGATACTTCGAGGGACTGTAAGAGCTAGGAAACAATGAACAAGGATACTTGCTAAAACATGCTTTATAAGAACCAACCTCCCTGCGAAGGATAGTCACTTACCCTTCCAACCACGGAGTCTCTTTCTAACTGAATCCAGCAATGGCAAAAAGAATCTCCTCTTCGGTGCTCCTTGGAAGAGCGGAACACCAAGATAAGTCGTTGGGAACTTGCTCTCGGACATGCCCGTCAGACTACTGATTTTCTTCTTACTACGAGGCTGCATACGACCAAGAAATAAGTGGCTCTTGGCAATATTGAAATGCTGCCCGGACGCGTTCTGATACTTCATAAGAAGAAGTTGAAGAGCCTGTGCACGGATGCACGCATGAAAAGTCAAATATCGTCCGCAAAAAACAAATGGCAACCCTGGTCATAACCTGGCTGAACTGAGAGCGGAGTAATCAAACCTCGAGATACCATTTGAGTGATATTCTGACTTAGAACTTCTTCTGCAATGATGAATAGATAGGCGGAAAGAGGGTCCCCTTGGCGCCACATTCCGGGGAGAAGAAGCCACAGGGTTTACGGTTTATCAGGACCGAACCTCTCGATGTGCAGACACACTGCTGGACCAGCTCAATCCATTCTGAGGAGAAGCCCATCTTGGCCAGGGTCTTGAGAAGAAAACGCCATTTCAGCTTATCAAAGGCTTTAGAAATGTCTAGTTTAAGACATAGCGAGCCTCCTGCGAGTTTGAGCTTAAGGTCTTGCCCTCTCCAGTAGCTAGGTTCTTCCCTTCCCTTATAGAAGTAGTTATAGATGCAGACGATAATGGAGACGGAGATATAGAAAGTGTGCAACGAGGGATCTTTAAAAGACATCCTTATATTCTTTCAAAAGGTCAATCAGGTTTGTTCGTTCTTCGAGAGTCAAAGTGGTTCCTATCCTAACCTCTTGGGGTTCGTCTGCGGTCCCTAAGGATTGGGTTTCTTCCATGACGGGTTGAGCCTTCCTTTCCTCTGATCTCTCCACCATTTCCAAGCAGCTTTGTATAAGCAAATCCTTGATAACTGTCACCATGTCTTCTGCCTCGCCAACCCCGTCTTCGGGGCCATCCCTGCACCCCTAGCCTACCCGCTTCGCGAAGACCGAGCCAAATCAAACCGATCTATCATGATTTCTTTCTCAGCTCCTCCTCCCGATGATGAGGCAAGCAGCTGCTGTTGGGCTTATGGCCTGGCTTTGAGGCATGCCTTTCTCCCGGCTTCTATGTTTGGCGTAGAAAGAAAGCACGAAAAGGTAAAGAGAATCCGCTGCCGGTGATGCTGCTTCCTTATTTTAAGGAAAACTGGATCTTCATCAGCACTTGGATCTGCTGCCTCTTAGCGGCTATGGAATGATAAGGGATGGGAATAGATCTACTGGCCTCGGAACCGAGCGAAGGAATTCCACTCCGCTGGGAACAGGGGTGAGAAGGATTTTCTAGTTGTGGTAAGGGAGGGGAAAAAAGGTTTCAAATGAAAATGACTTTGTTATATCAACTGAATACATATGTCAATTTTCAAAACAAAAAACCATGACGCATGACGGCTGGTTTCATGGTTCTCGCTCTTTTTGACCTAAGTCCTGATTTTTTCTAGGGTTTTTGTCGGGCTTTACCCTTTTTCGTGCAACTATCAAAGTTAGAGCGCATGCCCCGGGCACCCTAATTTAATCAACTGGTCTCTCTCTTGTCATCAGCTCTGATCTGCTCAAATGGAAACGAGACAAACTTTTTTGATATGTCAATGCCTCTGTCTGTCCCTGTTAGGTTGAAAATCATAAACTGCTGCATAGGGCTTTCCATTTCTGTAGAGCTAGGCAGAAAAGCTGAAATCTCTATACTCTCCATATTCTATATTCTCTGAACGACCTTTCCTGTCACATATATTGGCTTTGCCAAACCCAAATGGAATTCATTGCCCTATCAGAGTGAAACTCGACTCGCCTTATATAACTCAAACTCATTTTGTGAAACAAAAGAATTACTGAGTCAGAGAACCATCATCGTTCCGGACTTTTCAACAGATAGCCCATTTCTTCTTGACTTCGTCCAGGAGAGAGGCATACTTTAAGCAACCCCACCATACGCTTCAGCTTTCTAAGCCTGAGTGCCCCAAAACACACCCCTTCTTGATAGGATTGGATTTCTACTAACATCTTGGGAAGGGGAATATGAAATATGGTTATTTAGGGCTTTCTCTCTCAGCCCCGTTGAGCCCTTCTTTGGCAAATCATAGTGGGTAGGACAAGAAGCGTTATAGGCCCACCCAAAACAAAAGACAAAAGAGCAAGCCTGTTGCAGCTCCCGACTCTAGCGCTTTAAGCATTCCGATATTGCTTTCTATCTTCCGGGGGTCAATCCTCTTTGGTTTGGCCCTTTCAGTCGATAAGCTCCCACTTCCCATTCTGTAAAAAGGTTAGGAAGCCCTTTTCCTAGGACTCGAGACACAGGTACACGATCTCAAGCCTTTGATGAGCGTACGTTCTTGGAAGCGCTTAAGGTACCCCACTTGCTTGATCTTAATCCCAAGAAGCTTTTCAAAGCGAGCAAACCCAGAAAGCCGAAGGGTGAGAGGCTCTCTCCAAAATGCCTTGAGCTCGAGCTAACAGGATTGGATTTCAATAAAAAGAAGTGCCAAACGGGGTGGGGATAGGGGAGTCTAGAGAAGCTTGCTCATATTGTTTTACAATAAATTTATCAAAGAGTGGTAATTGCGCCTATAACTCAGATTTAGAAACTCAAGGTAAATTCAAAAAAAAGTCCAAGTAAGGCACGTGACTGCATTCCTAAATTCGATCTCTGCTTCCTTCACTGCTTCCCGAAACTGACCTGCTTACACTGCACTGCTTCTTCCAACAATACTGGAAGTGGGGCTGCCCTATATGGTCAAGCCAAGCAAAAAAGGAGTTCCCTCTTTCTATCCTCTAGTCTCAAGAGTTTCGAGAATCTTCGATAGGAGAGAGAAAAGCATTAGCCAGTACCAGTACCTGAATAAGCAGCAGTTCTTTCGGTGGAATCTCGAATTCTCAACGGTAATCCCCCTCTATTTTCATCTCGACATGAAAAGTCAGAGGGACTGAAAGACTCATAAGGTTATAGTGCGGGATCCGTTCAATTTGAATAGTTAAATAATCTAATCTACTTCAAATAAAGACAAAAGGGAATCCACGGTGACAGAGAAAGATGAAGCAAAGAAAGCACATAGCGTGGCACCCCGTAACCATGGAATTGAGCTTGGCCCTGTCTCGGCTAAGCAGTTGAATCCTCTGCATGACGAAGTCACCTCTACATCTTAGGATGTCGGTATCGAGGAAAGACAGAAAGATGGGTTAATCAACAGTTCCCAACAGAGATAGATTTTGTGAATCTACAGACAGATATGGTTTTTGAACTGAGCCTGTTCCCACTCGTATACCAGCCAAAGTTAGGTAAAGAGGCTTTCTTTGGCTTCTGCACTTAAAATAAAAGTCCCTTCTTTCTCTTAGGGGAAGCCCAAAGCTAGCTATCTCTTCCTTGCTCGACTTCCCGACTTGCCTTCATGAATCAAAGTGTTAGCCCGATGAATGACAGGTTTGCCTTGTGTTGGGACGGTAGGCAAGTTTCGGTACTCAGTTCCAGGCGGTTTGTTTTCCAGTAAGGTACTCAATCAAGCCGTTCAAGCAAGCGGATCGTAGAAAAACCACTTCTCTTGTGTTCTCATGGGAATAGGCACCAGTCTCAGGGAAAGCGGCAGGGGCTTCGGCTGTTGGAAACCCGGACACTGCTCCTGCGCAATCAGAGAAAGAATAAAGGTAATCCATCTCGACATTCTGAAGGCTAACTCCTAAAGCAATCACGGTAAGTTCACTTCGGGAATCAATACAATAAGACCTTTTCACTCTTTTTCTCTATCAGTGTACCCCCGTAGTCTCCCTAAGGTGTATTAAGGGTAGTAGCTTTACCCGGACCGCAATTTATGACGTGAGAAAGGAATAGCGTAAGGTCCGACCTTTTTCATCTAAGGGGTAAATAAGCTGTTAGGACCGAGGGCAGCGATTACATCCCGGTAGTCAGCAACAGCGGTTCAGTGTCAAATGAAAGCTAAGCGGGAAGGCTACTTCACTTCAGACAAGAAGGCAGAAGCTGCGGTGTCGGGTTCCTTCCTTTCGCCAATAGACTAGACCAGCTACTACTACTACGAAAAGTAAGAGCTCAAACTCCTAAGCACCACTACCACTACTCCTATAAAAAAAAGTGGCTTGCTTATTCTAGGATTGCTCCACATTTCATTCGCTTTCCTTTCACATCGGTCTTACAAGGCCCTTTCTTTTTTCGGTGAGTTGCAAGAGAAGAGGGGTTTTTTATGGTAAGGAAAAATGACTTTGGGAGGAATTCGGGATCGGTCATCGAGGGGGTAGTGGATGGAGATGGCGACTACTAGGAGATGACAACTAATGGAGATAGCTTTCTTCTTTATGCTGACTAATCACGGACTTAGAGCTAAACAACTATGACTCGTATGATTTGCTAACACAACGGATAGTTTCGAAATCTTTCTCGCCGGGTTCTGGCGCTGTCCCCCGAGTTCGCCCGCTGAATCTGCTGCTCGCTGAACAAGATCCCTTCTCAGCAATCAGTTCCAGTCCCTTGTCTTTCATCATTATGCATTCAACGCTTTCGAATGAGTCGGTTCAAGCAACTCATAAACCCAATATAAAAGTTTCACCCAGGTATACATATCCTTACCTCATCTCTGGTTCAGGACCAACCATGCACTCACAGCCACTACTTCTCTTCTTGGAGCCGGACACGGTTCGTGCTACGTGGCCAGCCTGAGGGGATGCAGGGATCATTTTTTTGATTTATGCGCGTTTGAAAAGCACCACTTTGATCTTGATCTCAAACTCTTTTTGCTCTCTTCTTCAATGCTTTTCAGGTTTCCTGCTCACTGGCGAAATCTTCAATGTGAGAGAAAGAGGGCAGTAGTCAAGTCAATCAAACAAATTAAAGGAACATGGCACTCGCTGGAATTCTGGAGTTACGAAGGCGGCGACATGGAACTTGTAATAGTTGGATGGACACGGCACGTATCTTCGTTCCGTATCTCAACATGTTGGGCTTTCCGGAGAGCATAATAAATAACATTTCTTTTTTAACAGTATTTGTTTCCATCCAACTGAATCCTATGCTAGCCATTTCCATGCCGTTCAACGCTCTGTTGTAATTACCAAACGGTTGTATACCCAATCCCCCGTCTTCCTCTTTCGAAATACGCTATTCCATGAGCCCCGTAAGGAAAGGAGTACATTGTCATTCCTCGATTCTCGGCACCATCGGGTCTGCTTTTTCCCAAACATCATCGTTATCTCAGTTCTCGCCATTTCAACCCATATCTAATGTAGCCCACAGCTCGCCCCAAACCCTACCCAGCTTTCCAGGCCATCCAATCTCCGTCATTCCACTTTAGCTCATCTCCAACCACCTCGCCCCTATGCAAATACCATTCCCCCTTCGGGGACGGACGAGTATGCGGAAAGATTAAAGAAAGTTGAGTTGAGGATTTTTTGAAGAAAACGCAAGGCATTGGCAGTTTTTCCACCAAATTCAGGGATTTTGCCCTTTACCCTGATTCACAACTGCCAAAAGGGTTCAAAGGAATTCGAAAAATACAACGGAAAAGGTTGTCCCATCTCTCATCTTAAAGCCTATTGTGCCGATGTCTGCCCTTTAGAGAAAAGAAAGACGAAGGGGCTGCCATCCGATTGTTCCAGAAGAGTCTTACGGGCCCCGCACTGAAATGGTTTACGTCACTAGATCATTCTAAGTTGGCGTCGTTTGAGCAATTATCTCAAATGTTCATCAATCAGTACTCCTACAACTTAGATGCCAAACCAAAAAGATCAGATCTCGAGGCTCTAAATCAGAAAGGTGATGAAAGTTTCAGTGCCTACGTAGGCAGGTGGAGGGCTGTCGCTGCCCAAATGCGAAACAAACTCGATGAAGAAGAGCAAATCAACATGGTAACCCAGTTGGCTCATTCTTCGATTGCTGGCTACCTGATGTCATAGACCCACACCATATTCAAAAGAAGCAGGCTTGGCTTGAAAGCTGACCTTATTATTATGAAAAGGGGAAAGGGCTTTTTTATAGAGGTTGAGTAAGGGAGGAGACCAATCCCGTTGTTTGGAAAGGTTATTCCGTCAGCTGATTCACCAGGGTTCATTAGGAATTTTTGAATTGGATCCAAGAAGATAGGATCATCGATCTGTTCTGCCAGTAAATCCAATACTAGCTTATGATCTACTTGTTCTTATCTCCATAGAAAGCGAAGCACTTTCGGACGTCAGCATGTACTAATCGCTCCACTGCACTCCACCCCCACCCCCTATTTGAGTAAGGCTGGAAGGAATTGGCAGAATTTTGTTAGGTCCCAATGAGGGGGGACCGGGTCATGCGACGGATGCAAGCTAGACTTTGAAGCAAAAAATCCAGGATTTCATAGAAGAAGGAAAAATCAACGTGGCGGATGAACAGAAAGCTACTAAGAACCCCAACGAGAAAATGGGAGTTTTTAAGAACTCGCTCCCTAGTCACGCTCCGGTCTCAACATGCTGGGCCGAGGAAGTGTCCGATTTCCAACATCCCCCTAACATCACTATAATTAATGCTATTAAGACTATCTGGCTTTGTGAGGAAGATCCCTCCCACCGGATCATCATGACTCCTACGTTCCGGCTTACAAAGGCGATCCTAAGGGAAGAAGAATTTGGAAAAGGGATAAGGCTGCAAGAAGAACCTAGAGAGGAAGCTCCACCGAAAGAAGAAGAAATAAGACTCGAGTTTCTGGAAATCTTTCAAGAGGGAGGGAAATGAAAAAAAAAAAGAAAAGAAGCCGGCAGGTCTTTTTCCGCTTGATCGCTAACTCATGAGCAAAGCCGCCTTCGGCCCTTCGCTTAGTAAGCCCCTCTTCGAGCCTATACTGAATTCCGCTTGCCCCGGTCCTGAGTAGCGTTGACAAAAGCAAAAGCAACCTTTGGATGTTGTTGTGACGCTTTGGTTAGGCTTGGTTGACAAAGTCAACGACACAAGCAAGGAGTTGACAAAGGGGAACAGCCCCCCTGTTGTTGATAGAGAGCTTACCGCCCCGCCCTTTATAGTCGCGCCTGTTGTCATGGAAAAAGAGTTTGTTTTCTGTCAAAGAAGCATGCTTAACACAGCCTATAGCGTAAAGGCATTCGAGCCGCGTCTAAATTAAATTAAGGGTAAGGCCCCGTACTCTCTCTTCTGTAGATACGCTATCCCTTCTGGCTATGGTATGGGAGAAGGGAAGTGAGATCTACCGATTGATTTGATATTAGATGAGCAGCCGTACTATGATCGTTCGGGAGACATGGCCCTACGCGCTACACACAAGAATTAATTGTTATGCGGTCGGTAAACTATTTTTGCAGGCAGCCTATCAAATCAGATCACGTATTTTTGAATATGTCGTTCCGTCATGTATATGTATTCGGTCTTCCATTTTGATGTTCCTGCTCGTGCCCGTAGAGAGAATGGGCACGACTCCCCCTCTCCCCGTTCTACCGTCCAAAACATGCCGGCCGTTCTAAGTTCCGGGGTTGGGTCGGATAGGACCAGACCAAATCGGCTGGATCTGTGGAATCTGAACGGATCAGATCCAATCGGATCTGATCGTAGCTTCGAGTTCAGGTGCCGTACCGCGGCCAGACCGGAAAGGAAGAGGACAGCGAACCTCCTGCCAAGAGGCCAAGCTTGCTTTCTAACTTTCAGCCACTTGTTAGAAGGAAGTGCAGCTTGATTGTCGGGGGGAAAGAATTATTCTCTTTGATTTTCTCCTTTGGTAAGGATTGGCTTTAAGTGATAGGGGATGTGATTGG